TGTATCATCAAACCGTCACCCATTAATACAACACCAACATTATTTGATTCCAAATTCAGAGCAATTCCTATTGTACCTTCCTCAAATTCGACTAATTCACCTGCCATTACTTCATCAAGACCATAAATACGAGCAATGCCATCGCCTACTTGAAGTACAGTACCAATATTTACAATCTTGACTTCCCTATTATATTGCTCAATACGTTCACGAATAATATTACTAATCTCGTCGGCTCGAATGGTTACCATGAGTATTTCTTCATTTGTTTGAAAAAAAAAAAATAATGCCTATAACAGAAGGACTAATCAGTTATTTATTTCATCGTTCCAAAAATGCCAATATTAGCACTGATGGTACGTAAATGTAAATCGTTGGTCAAACGACTATTCAGAGTTCCTAAAGCTCCTTTTAAGGCTTGTTGAAAAATTCGTTGTCGGACTTGAGTAATTGCTCTTTCTTGTTCAAAATGAATGGTTTCATTTTTGTAATTTTCTAATTGTTCTAAAGTCTTATCAGTTGAATTAATCAAATTCAATTTTTCTCGTTCTATTTCAGAATATCCGTTCACTCGAAACTGATCTGCTTCTATTTCTATTTTCCGTAAACGGGCTCTGGCGTTTTCCAGTTGTTCAATGGCCCCCCCGCGCAGTTCTTCTGAATTTCGAATAGTATTCAAAATCCTCTGTTTTCGATTATCTAATAAATCACTTAATGAAAGTAGATTACCTTTCCATTTATTTCAAAATTTCCATCATCTCTTCCCGAACCAAACATGAATCTTTCGATTCATTTGGCTCTCACGCTCAACTATTTCAATTACAATTACTTATGAGAATGAGAGATTCTCATATCTTTTTTGACTGCAGTGAGCCTATCTTCTTTTTTCTATTCATAATTTCTATTCCAACAAAATATTGAAATGAATCCCGGATCGGAATATTCAGAGGACTCTTCTGATCAAACAAGTAATTGTCAGTAAAGTTGTTTCTTTTTTTCTTCAAATCCAAAGAATTTACTTTATGCATAGGTTATCGATTTAACATTGGATAACAATAGGTGAAATTATCCTATTTTCTTTTTCAAATTTCTTTTTGAAAATTGAAATGAAAAAAAAAAAAGGTTCAAATCATTTTTTCGACACGAGTGTTCTATACCGAAAATAATTTTCAATTAATCATTTTTTTTTTTTCAACCCATTTATGATATGACATTGTAATAGAAAGAATACCTTACCGTGTCTGGCGGACTTCAAACAGTTTCACTTTAACCATATTAATAATCTCAATTAGTGGTTGATAGAGAATCAAATTCTATTTACCAATGAATCACGAAATGCTATAGTTCTTAAAGATGAATTTGAAATTTATTCAAAAGTCATTCGCAGGATCGTGCACCCTTTTTGTCCTACTTGTCCTAGTTAAAACAAAAGAGTGCAGCTGGTTCAATTCAGCCGATTCTTGAAATAAACAACTCGCACACACTCCCTTTCCAAAAAAAATCAATACACCAAGGACTACACTTAGATTTATTGGATTTGTTGCTAAAATATCGGTATTAAATCCGAAACTCCCGGCAGATGGCCAGTGACCCAAAGAAACGAAAGAATCGGTTACATTTTTCATAGGATCTCCTCTTCTCTTATAGACCAGACTTATTCTATATTTTAGATTCTAAATATTTTTTCTAGTTTTTATTTTATTTTCTATATTCTTTTTTTTTGTAGTTATGTCATTCTTATTTATATTGATTTATCGAATTATTATTATTTAGTTATTTCTTATTTCAATTAGTTTATATTCATTTGATTGAATAAAAAAAAAGGGGGGGGAAGAGGAAGGAGGAAGAAAGCCAGTCGGTATACGAATTCCTCATCCCAAAACGAGCCCTTCCCGTGGGTTATTGTCCCACTAAATAAGTACTTGTAGGTTGGAAATCTCATAGAATTCGAAAAACCAAGCAGCAAGCCCCAAGCAAGAAAAAAATAGAATTTTGTTATAGGATTAAACAAAAGGATTTGCAAACAAAAGTGCTAATGCTACAACTAATCCATAAATTGTTAAAGCTTCCATAAAAGCCAAACTAAGCAATAAAGTACCTCGTATTTTTCCCTCTGCCTCAGGCTGTCTCGCGATACCTTCGACAGCTTGACCTGCAGCAGTACCTTGACCAACTCCAGGTCCAATAGAAGCAAGCCCAACGGCCAACCCAGCAGCAATAACGGAAGCGGCAGAAATCAATGGATTCATGAGAAATTCCTCGCACCAAAATAAAGAAATGGTTAATGATACAATCAGCCAATAAATATAAATAAAATTCTAGCTTAATAATTCCATCCATAATATTGTAAGTTAATCGAAGTAACTAAAAACTCCTAATAATATTATTGAATCATATGAACTATTTTTATATTATATCGATTTTTTATTCCAATTAGTGGAGTTTTTTTGTGAATTCATCCAATTTTTTGTTTTTCCATTTCTTTCTTTGTTACAAACATTTTGTGAATTCGAACTTTTTGTTCTTTTTTCTTTTTCTTGAGTCACTCTCTTTATTCAATTCAAAGTTCAAAGTTACAAATAAAAAGGAATTTTCTTGAAATCCCTATCTAAATTCCCAGTAGTAGTAAGTCAGAGTAGATATATTTTTATCTCATAGATAACTCGTTAATACTTAATATTACATATACATGTCTTTCTTCCATAACGTAAACTAATTATTTGTATCTTACATTTAATCAGAGTCAAAATCATTTTTTTAAACATCCACAAAATAAAGTTGGTTTCTAATCATTCTATATTAAATAGACTTAGTCTCCTAGTTTGATCCCACTCTTACTCTTCTTATAAATCTCATTTTTTAGAAAGTGTAAAAAAAAAAATGCTTCACTTCCTTTTATTTAGCATTATCTTACACGAATATAATCAACCTAAAGAGATATATGAATTAGTCTGAATCATTCCGTAGAAATAGAAGTATTTGATTGATCTAAATTAATGCGATTTATTAAATATATATATATATATATATATATATATATATATATAATTTATTAAGATTTTCTTTTGATCAATCATTGAATTAACGAAATCTGACTGAAAGGGGAATTACTCTATAGAACCTCTTTTCTTTGAATCTCACATTGTAAACAACAAATAAAGAATTCTTATTTAGATTTTTAGATTATGATTCCTTATGCCTCCTAAAATTGTAATTGCATGAATGAAAACAATAAAAAAAATATATATAAAGAGAATATTTATTGGAAGGAGGCATAGCATAAAGGGACAAAATTGTAGGTGTAGGAAAAAGATCTTTTAGATCTCTCCCCTCTCCCCCCCTTTTTTTTGCAATTCCCTACTATCGTAATATTTTTTATTATTCCTCTAGCTCGTATAAACATAAACCGTTTTGTTTTGGCTATTTTTGTCTATATCTGTCTATATTTATGTTCACTAAATGGATTTTGGCATAGATATAGATTGCCTTGATCAAGAGAAAAAAACTCTTTCTAAAATTCGTCAATGATGCCCTTCCATGGATTCGCCTATATAAGCAGCAGCTAAAGTTGCAAAAATAAGAGCTTGAATACCACTTGTAAATAATCCAAGGAACATGACAGGTATAGGAACCACTGAAGGTACTAAAGAAACAAGAACAACAACTACTAATTCATCCGCTAATATATTTCCGAAAAGTCGAAAGCTAAGCGATAAAGGTTTTGTAAAATCTTCTAAAATGTTAATGGGTAAAAGAATTGGAGTTGGTTGAATATATTTACTGAAATAACCTAACCCTTTTTTGCTAAGGCCCGCATAAAAATATGCTATTGACGTAAGTAAAGCTAAAGCAACGGTAGTATTTATATCATTCGTAGGTGCAGCTAACTCGCCATGGGGTAACTCTATGATTTTCCAAGGTAAAAGGGCCCCTGACCAATTCGAAACAAAAATAAAAAGAAACATAGTTCCAATAAAAGAAACCCATGGACTATATTCTTCTCCAATCTGAGTTTTGCTCACGTCTCGAATGAATTCAAGGACATATTCAAAAAAATTCTGACTGTCAGTCGGAATGGTTTGTGGATTCCGAAGAGCTACAATGGCCGAACCTAATAAGATAGCAATTACAACCCAAGAAGTAATAAGTACTTGGGCATGGACTTGGAAACCCCCTATTTTCCAATAGAAATGCTGGCCTACTTCCACACCGGATATGTCGTAGAACCCTTTTAATGTGTTGATGGAACATGATAGAACATTCATATTCATATTGCCCTCTGAATGAAAACTTTTAAATAAATTATTTTGATTCAACTGATACAACCCTCTCTTCTTTTTTTTTTTGATTTGCCCACTTGAATTGTATATTTTTTCAATACGAACTAATCGCAGAATTTTTACAATTATTTTTTTCTCTTTTATTCAATTGAGGAATAGTAACTGATTCCATAAATTTATTGGGTTAACAAAAGACTTTTTTTATCTAATATTATTTCTTTTATTATTAATCAAGCATTTCGTATATAGCTAGAACGGCCTTCACAAATTGCAAATACTAATTTGTTAAGAATTAATCGGATTGAAGCTATAGCGTCATCGTTCGCTGGAATCGAAATATCTGCGAGATCGGGGTCACAATTTGTATCAATTAAACAAATCGTTGGAATTCCCAAAGTGATACATTCTCGAAGAGCCGTATATTCTTCTTGCTGATCAATTATTATTACAATATCGGGTAATCCCGTCATATATCTAATCCCGCCCAGGTATGTTTGTAAGTGAGATAACTGTCTCTTCAATCGAGCCGCATCCCCTTTTGGAAGACGGTTGAGTCTTCCTGTCTTTTGTTCCATTGCCAAGTCCCTGAACTTTTGAAGTCTTGTTTCTGTAGTAGACCAATTCGTTAAAATTCCTCCGAGCCATTTTTTATTAACATAATGGCACCGAGCCATTCTTGCAGCCCTCACTACTGAATCAGCTGCTTTCTTTTTTGTACCAACAATTAAGAATTGTTTTCTTTTACTTGCTGCATCAAAAACTAAATCACAAGCTTCTGATAAAAAACGAGCAGTTCTAGTAAGATTTGTAATATGAATACCTTTACGCTTTGCAGAAATATAAGGTGCCATTCTCGGATTCCATTTTCTAGTACCATGACCAAAATGAACTCCTGCTTCCAGCATCTCTTCCAAATTAATGTTCCAATATCTTCTTATCATTTTTCCCCACACTTCATCTCTCTTTTTTCTTTGAAAAAAGAGAGATGAGGCACCTTCAAATAAATAATTGTTCCGATGGAACCTTCTTTTTTCCCTGCGATTGGGCGTTGATCCACGCTCCGAGCAATTAATTTCTTTCTATTCGTTATTCTATTTATTTCTTTATTGCTAGTAACAAATTACATATAAAAACAGGGCCATTATAGGTAAATGGTGGAATCCCCTCTCAGGAATCGAATCATTAAATCCTAAAAATTACACGATTATTCTGCTGTGTCATAGAAATTTTTTGAAGCACAAGAATCAAATAATTCCCTGTGGTGGAACAAAATATTTCTCATTTTCCCTTCAAATAAAGTCTTCTTTTTTGTTTTCACAGGAATGCTTTTATATTGCCTTAAAAGGTGTATTAATCCATTGAATCCAGTACCAACGGGGATCATACTACCTAAAACAACATTTTCTTTCAGGCCTTTCAACCAATCGATCCGACCTCGGAGAGCGGCTTTTGCTAAAACGCGAGCAGTCTCTTGAAAGCTCGCCTCGGATATGAAACTTTGAGTATTCAGAGATGTTCTCGTTATTCCCAATAAGATAGCTCGATAACAAATTGCTCCTTCCAAGGCCCGACCCGTTCGTTCCGCTCGCAACAATCCAATTAGTTCTCCGGGTAAAAAAACATTCGACATTCCATCTTCTGAAACCACAACTTTTGATGTTATTTGCCGGACAATAATTTCTATATGTCTATTATGGATTTGCACCCCCTGGGATCGATAAACTTTTTGGATCTTATTAACCAAAAAAATACGACTTTGCACTATAGTTAGTTCCGCACCAATCAAGAATCCCCAAGGAATTCCAAGAATCCTTCTTATACGTTCATCCCAACCCTCAACTCTCTTTTCGAGATTTATAGATATTGAATCAATTGAACGCACTTCTAAGACTTGTTCCACTTTTGGAAGACCTTGAGTTATATCACCAGATCTCGATTTTTCATATATAAATGTAACTAATGTATCGCCTTTAGAGAGGATTTCTCCATAATGACCGTGAACGGTTGCTCCCGGAGTAGCCAAATAAGGCTTAGCAGATCTTATTACTACAGAATCGGCGCGAACAATTACAACTTGGCCGGATTTTAGGTGTGGGCCATTTTTCGCTATAGATACATTTTCACAAATAAACTGCCCCAGGCTAATTATTATGAATTTTTTTTCACATTCACAATAATAATGATTATAATCATTATGTAGAAAATACCAATTCAAATGGAATGCATTAAAAACGCTGTTACTGCCTGGAGCGGGATTACCTATTCTCCCGTTTTCATCCATTAAAAAACATTTAATTACTAGAAAAGCTCGGTTTAAATTGTCAAGTTTCAAATATTTAGTTATTGAAATCTCATTATGCGTTAGTAACTCGTAAAATGAAAAAGAATTTGCAATTGGATGTGCTGTTCCTAAAGGGCCCAACAACGAATTTCTAATTGGAATTAGAGAACCTTTTTGAATTGATTCTTTTATTCCATTGTAATCTTTTTCATTGCCGAATCGATCTAATCGAAAACAATTAGATGATGACAAAGTTATAGAAGATTGACATTCCTTATTTCTATTCAATAAGGTAATAATAGTTTCTTGATTTTGTTTACGTGATTGTTGAATCTTTGCCTTAGAATAAACAGAAAAAAAAGGATTCATATTTGTACGAGCTGACCCATTATCAGAGATTAATCCTGAACCTGATGAATCATTCCTCTTTCTGCTGATATATGAAATATGGGATTCCACTAAGTTTATTTTTAGGAAATCACGAATCAGACCATTTGTATTTACTTCAATAAAAGAAGGACGGGCCTCTTCGACAGAAGAATTGTTTTTGTCTTGTTCCCAATTCAACACTAAAGAAGTACGAACTAATTGAATACTTGTGTCAGAAATTCCGCGAATCGGTTTCCCATTTCCATAAAGAATAAAATTTACAACTCGAAGTTTCAAATTCTCCTTTTCTTGCAAAAGATCTTGGGAGAAAAGGGTTTCTAAATTTATACCGTCCGCTATTTCATATATGATTACTGGGCGAACCAAAACAAAATACTTTTTCTTGCTCGGTGTAATCCGTTGGACATAGATCCAATTTTTCACTTTTTTTGATTCTTTAAAATTTGTTTTTACCCTTTGAGGTGGTATCAAAATACCACTGTGTCTGGATATCTTATCTATCTCCCCCGGAAAATGAATATCGCCAGAAAAGATTTTCAGTTCCATTTTTTTTTTTTTTTTCTCGACTCGAACCAATCCGCCTACTGGACTTCTTATATTTAAAGTAATTTTTGTATCTATTCCAATGATACTATTGTTCCGTACCATTAAGGAAGAAGATTCGGGTAAAATATAAACTTCTTCGGGAATGAAAAAAAAATAATTGACTTTCATTTGATATTTTGGCTTAAATTCTTTGAGTCCTCGATGCTCAATTAAATCTTCTTTTTTGACGATTGAATGCTCTCCTATAGGACCATATTTAGGACCATATTTAGTAATTCCAGAACTCTTTCTTCGGTATTGGGGGTCGTCGAAATAAGCAAAAATACTATTTCTACGGAAAATGCCATGTATAGGTATTTCAATTGAGATACCGGAGTGGGTCATTATTTCTGTCTCCCCTTCCTCAATGAATTGAAATGGAATGACGAATCGATTTTTTCTCTTTTTTGCTAATAAATCAGCATTTTCGTGGAGGATACCAGGATATTTCAGATTAGAATAACCAGTACATAGGATTCGATTAAGTTTTGAATAATCAGGAATCCCCCTTTCGTTTTTACCCGAAAGGTTTGAACTAAAGAATTTGTATTTAACTTGATCATTATTGACTGATGGGCTAGAAAGAGATCTTCTTTCGACAGAAAGAGAATGGGCCTTCATTTGATCTTGATCCTTATGGAGTGAAAAAAGGACTATACTGGATCTGCACGAACCTCCTGCTAATATCCATAAATGGCTTGTTTTTGGTAAGAGATGGATATTACTATATGTAAATTCAGGTGCATGATATACATCGGTGCTCCAGTGCATTTCTCCTTCTGAGTCGGAATAAATATGTTTTCGAACTTTCTCTTTAAAATTCAAAGTGTATACTCTCGCGCGAATTTCAGCAATCACTTGTTCTGATTCTACATATTGATTATTTTGAACTAAAAGAAAACTTTTTGGTGGAATAATCATGTTATGTAGACTATCTTGACTCTCAATAGTTACATACAAATCGATATAACATAAAAAAGCAGGATGCCCGTGACGTGTACGTGTAGGATGAACCAAATCTTCATTAAATTTGATTTTTCCATTAGAAGGGGCTCGTACATGTTCTGCGGTACCCCCTGTGAATACTCCACCGGTATGAAACGTTCTTAATGTTAATTGAGTACCCGGTTCTCCAATAGATTGACCCGCAATAATACCTACAGCTTCTCCCAATTCCACCAGGTCGCCATGAGTAGGACTCCGGCCATAACAGAATCGACAGATCCAAAGCGTACTCCTGCAAGTAAAAGGAGTTCGAATAGATATTGTTTTGGGTTGAAAATTTATAAATCGATTGACAAGTCCAACCCCAATATCTTGATTTCGAATGGCAATGCATCGTAGGCCCATATATATATTGTCTGCTAATACACGACCAATTAATGTTTGGATGAAAATTCTTTCGGCCATCGTCCCATTTCGAAGACGCACAGCGGTCCCTCGGGTAGTCCCACAATCTCTTCTACGTACAACAATGTGTTGAACTACTTCAACAAGTCTGCGCGTAAGATATCCAGCATCTGATGTTCGTACAGCAGTATCCACAACTCCCTTTCTGGCTCCATAGCAAGAAATGATATATTCTGTTAACGACAATCCTTCGCGTAAATTGCTTTGAATAGGTAAATCAATCATTTGTCCTTGTGGATCCGACATTAATCCTCTCATCCCTACTAATTGGTGTACTTGAGATGCATTTCCTCTAGCTCCCGAAAAAGACATTATATGGACTGAATTAAAAGGGTCCGTCATCCTAAAATTAGGATTCATTTCATGTCGTAAATATTCACTTGTAGCATACCATACCTCAATGGATTGGCGTAATTTTTCTACCGCGTGTACATTTCCATAATGATAGTGGTTTTCAAAAAGAAAACTTTGTTGTTCAGCATCTTGGACTAGCCATCTCTTAGAAGGTATTGTTAAAAGATCATCAAGTCCTAATGAAATGGATGTAGCAGTGGCTTGCTGGAAACCCATAGTCTTTACTTGATCCAGGACGTGTGATGTATATGCCATTCCGAAGTGATCGATTAGTCTGCTAATAATCCGTTTAATGGCAGTTCCATCTATCATTTTATTGTGAAAGACCAAATGGGTCCGTTCGGCCATAAGTACCTCCATATTCGGCTGCGTAGGGTTCGACAATGGATTTTGAGTCAATGATTGGAAAACTTCCTTTTCTCGATCTTAATTCGCATAGAAATTCAGGAACTGGGGTTTGGTTCTAGTGCAACCGAAGAGAGCTGAATTTGTGCCGATAGTTAGTTTAGTATCGAATTACTTAGTTTAGATCCCTCTGATTAAATATAGTGTATCGTCTCAACAGGCTTGACAAAAGCCTTGTATAGCTTCTTCGATTTCTCGATAAAGAGAAATATGACCAACAGTGGTTCGAATGTATATACAAAAATTTGCTTTTTTTATACTTCTTACTATTAGATAGTGTCCATAAATCTCATGA